AATAGAGAAATAAAAGTTTTAGCTCAACATATATGTATGTCTGTTTTAAAAGCGCAAAGAGTAATTGATCAGATTCGCGGACGTTCCTATGAGGAAACACTTATGATACTGGAACTCATGCCTTATCGAGCATCTTATCCAATTTTACAATTGGTTTATTCTGCAGCAGCAAACGCTAATCATAATACGGGTTTGAACGAAGCTGATTCATTCATTAGTAAAGCCGAAGTCAATAGGAGTGCTATTGTGAAAAAGTTAAGACCTCGGGCTCGGGGACGTAGTTATCCGATAAAAAAACCCACTTGTCATATAACAATTGTATTAAAGGAAAAATCTAAATCATTTTTAGATCAATCAATCTAAGATTTAGATTCATATTAAAAATATGAATGGAAAGAGAACATAATAGAAAAATATGGGACAAAAAATAAATCCACTTGGTTTCAGACTTGGTACAACCCAAAGTCATCGTTCCTTTTGGTTCGCACAAACAAAAAATTATTCCGTGGGTTTACAGGAAGATGAAAAAATACGGAATTGTATCAAGAACTATGTACAAAAAAATAGGAGAATATCCTCAGGTTTCGAAGGAATCGCACGTATAGGAATTCAAAAAAGAATCGATTTGATCCAGGTCATAATCCATATTGGATTCCCAAATTTATTAATAGAGGGCCAAACACGAGGAATAGAAGAATTACAGATGAATGTACAAAAGGAACTTCATTCTGTGAACCGGAGACTCAACATTGCTATCACAAGAATTGAAAAACCTTATGGACAACCAAATATTCTTGCAGAATATATAGCTTTACAGTTAAAAAATAGAGTTTCGTTTCGAAAGTCAATGAAAAAAGCTATTGAATTAACTGAACAAACAGATACAAAAGGAATTCAAGTACAAATCGCAGGGCGTATCGACGGAAAAGAAATTGCACGTGTCGAATGGATCAGAGAAGGTAGGGTTCCCCTACAAACAATTCGCGCTAAAATTGATCATTGTTCCTATACAATTCGAACTATTTATGGAGTATTAGGCATCAAAATTTGGATATTTGTAAACGAGTTTGGATATTTGTAAACGAGTTTGGATATTTGTAAACGAGAAATAATAGACCTTCATTTGTCTTGCCATTCTGTCCAGTGATAGAACAAAAAATTACAAACTGTTTCATTCTTTTTCTGTTAAATCAAACAAAAATGAACAATTCTAATTCTATAAGGTTGAATAAAAATTCGATTGACCATTTAGTATAATTGCTATGCTTAGTGTGTGACTCGTTAGTTTTTTCTTTAGAGTTTAGGGTTGAGATTCAAAAAAAAAATAAATAAAAATAGACTAACCCCTACTATGAACTTAGTAACCATATAAATTAATAACCAACTTATTGCTTCGTATTGTCAAGATCCCAAGAAACAGTCACTATATGGGTGGATCGATCATATAGTTGTAGCAACTGAAATTTTTTCCATAAAAAAGAAATCTGATTATGGGTTGTAAAGCAAAAATAAAGGGATGTGAATAAATGGAAGGATGATAGAAAGAGAGAACAAAAATATCAATGATATATGATTCCAATATGTATGGTCTATGAATCACCTCATAAAAGGCAGTGTGATAAAGCATTAATACTGATATAATCAATACTGATATAAATATATAAATGAAATATAAATAAATAAAATATAAAAAAAAAGAAAAAAAAAAATAATAAATTATTAAATAATAAAGAATAAAGAGCCTCGGGTTAATAAAAACTGAGGAGATTGACTCGGGAACGAATTTTGCCGGAAGCTCCATTGCAGAGTTCAGGCCTAAGCATTAATGGAGAAGCTATGGGAACGACGAAACCTGTGACTGCATAGGATTCTATTGAAAACGAATCCTAATAATTCATTGGGTGGGATGGCGGAACGAACCAAGAAAAAATGGATTTATTCTGAGAGGTGTCATGAATTGACCCTACGAATGAAAGAGTCAATATTCGCCCGCGAAACCTTTATTTATTGGATTACAATTTTTGGCGCGATTCGATAGAGGTAAAAATAAGGATTCATTATATTATACGTTATATTCTAAAAAAAGAAGCATTTTTTATATTTTCTATATCTATCTATATCTAATAATATACACGTCCAGCTGTGTATTTTGTATATACATCTTCCTTTGTAACAAATTAAATATGTAACAAATGAAATATCAATAAATGCCATTCATTTCTTATATATACTTATATTATTAACTCATAATTACTTATATTATTATTTATTATAATTATAATAATATAAGTAATTATACATGTGTATCTGTAATATTATTGAATCGTTTCATTCGCGAGGAGCTGGATGAGAAGAAACTCTCATGTCCGGTTCTGCAATAGAGATGGAATTAAGAAACAACCATCAACTATAACCCCAAAAGAACCAGATTTCGTAAACAACATAGAGGAAGAATGAAGGGAATATCTTGTCGAGGCAATCATATTTGTTTCGGCGGATACGCTCTTCAGGCACTTGAACCCGCTTGGATCACAGCTAGACAGATAGAAGCGGGGCGGAGAGCAATGACACGATATGCGCGTCGTGGTGGAAAAATATGGGTACGTATATTTCCCGACAAACCTGTTACAGTAAGACCTACCGAAACACGTATGGGTTCGGGAAAGGGATCCCCCGAATATTGGGTATCTGTTGTTAAACCGGGTCGAATACTTTATGAAATGGGCGGAGTATCAGAAACTGTAGCCAGAGCAGCTATTTCAATAGCTGCGTACAAAATGCCTATACGAACTCAATTTGTTATTTCACGATAGGGATGTAGAACTAAACAAAAGGGATATTGAGGATGAAAAAACAACCGCAGGTTTCTTTTTTTCTGGACGGACAATATTTCTTTTTTTCCTTCATCCTTTGCATTGAAATAACAGATTCAAATAAAAAATATATGATTCAACCTCAGACCCTTTTGAATGTAGCGGATAACAGCGGAGCTCGAGAATTGATGTGTATTCGAATCATAGGAGCTGGTAATCACCGATATGCTCATATTGGTGACGTTATTGTTGCTGTAATCAAAGAAGCAGTGCCAAATATGCCTCTAGAAAGATCAGAAGTCATTAGAGCTGTAATTGTACGTACATGTAAAGAACTCAAACGTGACAACGGTATGATAATACGATATGATGACAATGCAGCGGTCGTCATTGATCAAGAAGGAAATCCAAAAGGAACTCGAGTTTTTGGTGCGATCGCTCGGGAATTGAGACAGTTGAATTTTACTAAAATAGTTTCATTAGCTCCCGAGGTATTATAAATACTAGTAGATGACACTATGATATAGTAGGCTATCTGAAATAGATCAAATTAATAGATTGTGTCTCACGCATATACTTTTTAAAATTTCCTAATTCAAAAAAAAAAACAAAGAAAAAAGGAAACATGTTGATTATATCAAAATTAGGAGGCACAAAAAATTATAGTCCGTTATGGGTAGGGACACTATTGCCAATATAATAACTTCTATAAGAAATGCTGACATGAATAAAAAAGGAACGGTTCGAATAGCATCTACTAATATCACCGAAAACATTGTTAAAATACTTCTACGAGAAGGTTTTATTGAAAATGTTCGGAAACATCAGGAAAATAACAAATATTTCTTGGTTTCAACCCTGCGACATAGAAAGACTAGGAAAGGAATATATAGAACCGTTTTAAAGTGTATCAGCCGACCCGGTTTACGAATTTATTCCAACTATCAACGAATTCCTAAGATTTTAGGTGGAATGGGAATTGTAATTCTTTCTACTTCTCGAGGTATAATGACAGATCGAGAAGCTCGACTAGAAAGAATTGGAGGAGAAATTTTGTGTTATATATGGTGATCCTCCTCCTCTGGTATCCTAATTTTATCTCTAACTTCCCATTTGTGAAATAGAGAGGAAAAGTGAATTATATACCTCTTCCTTCATTAGTTGATACTTCAAGGGGGTTACCTAGAATGAAAGAACAAAAATTGATTCATGAAGGTTTAATTACTGAATCACTTCCCAACGGTATGTTCCGGGTCCGTTTAGATAATGAAGATCTAATTCTAGGTTATGCTTCAGGGAGGATCCGGCGCAGTTTTATACGGATACTACCAGGAGATAGAGTAAAAATTGAAGTAAGTCGTTATGATTCAACCAGAGGACGTATAATTTATAGACTTCGCAACAAAGATTCGAACGATTAGGTGATTTTTTAAACATTCCTTTCATGGGGACACAATTCGAAGTTAAAAAAAAAATATTCAAGAAACTTATTTTCCTCAAAAGAGTAGATTCAGAATTAAGGTAAGGAATAAGAAATATGAAAATAAGGACTTCTGTTCGTAAAATTTGTGAAAAATGTCGACTGATCCGTAGGCGCGGACGAATTATAGTGATTTGTTCCAATCCGAGACATAAACAGAGACAAGGATAATCTTTCTAAAAAAGAACTTTCTTTTCTAAAGGGGAGGACCCATGTAAGAATAAAAGATCTGTTTTAACATGAAATGGATATCTCCGTATCTTTTCTTTCTGTATATTTCTGACTCATATTTATGAGATGATAAAATATGACAAAAGCTATACCAAGAATTGGTTCACGTAGGAATGGACGTATTGGTTCACGTAAGAATGGACGTAGAATACCAAAAGGAGTTATTCATGTTCAAGCGAGTTTCAACAATACCATTGTAACTGTTACAGATGTACGAGGTCGGGTGGTTTCTTGGGCCTCCGCGGGTACTTCTGGATTCAAAGGCACAAGAAGAGGTACACCGTATGCTGCTCAAGCCGCAGCGGTAAATGCTATTCGTACAGTAGTCGATCAGGGTATGCAACGGGCAGAAGTTATGATAAAAGGCCCTGGTCTCGGAAGAGATGCAGCATTACGAGCCATTCGTAGAAGTGGTATACTATTAAGTTTAGTACGTGATGTAACACCTATGCCACATAATGGGTGTCGACCTCCTA